TAGTAGAGAAGGGCTATACAAAGTTATATACGAGTCACTACCCTCACTTTTTTTCTATTTTCTTAATTTAATTTAGTTTAATTAGGGCGAAGTTCCTTAAAAACCTCTGCCTTCTTTAAAATATCCTGAACAGTTCCTGTAGGTTGAGCACCTTTTTCAAGGAAATATAGAATAGTAGGAACGTTTAAATAAGTTTGATTCTTTATCGGATCATAAAAACCCACTCTCCGAAGATCTCTTCCTTCTCTTCGGGATCGAACATCAATTGCAACGATTCGATAGACGGCTCATTGGGATAGATATAGATGAACAATACCCCCCCTAGAAACGTATAGGAAGTTTTCTCCTCGTACGGCTCGAGAAAAATGATTCGAATTTTTGTCTATGTATGGAATTCTAATAAATGAAATTAAACAGCAAAGGGGTCCATAAAATCATCAATTCAATTAAATAAGACTATTATTTAAGTCTTTTTTTTTTTTTTCTTTTTCAGGAACGAATAAGAAAAAAAAACCATTCATACTCATAACTCAAGTTGGATAACTCTCAAATAGCTCAAAAGAAAATCTTTAGGCAATTTCATTTATTGAGCGGTCTTTACCCCCTTTTTTGTTTGTCTCGTTTCAAATTTATTTGGATGCTTCATCCTGATCCAGTTATTGAGACAGTTAAAACAGTGTTTCCTTGTTCTGGGATCCTTTATCTTTGTTTTAAATCATTGGGTTTAGACATTACTTCGGCGCTTTTTAATCCTTTCAAAATGGCAGCAACATACCTTTTTTTGATTTCTTTCTATCAAAGAATCATACGGACGGTTGATTCCCGCGTGATACACTTTGGATCGAAAACGTTTTATCAATTCCAACAAAATTTCCTTTTGAATTGGGAATTTGCTCGAATTGGATCCTTTCGATTTCGATATCGAAGATATACTTATGAAGTTGTTCCAATTTATTGATTGATATTAACCCTAGATCCTTGCCCCCGAGAAATGAATCAAAACTTTCTACTCGAGCTCCATCATGGACTATTTACATTACAACCCAACAAAAAAATGAGGGGTTCTAGTGGAACAGAACAAACGATGTCGAGCCAAGAGCACCTTCATTCTTATATTATATAAAATAGTGGTTGTAAGAATCCACAACGGATCGTGTCCTTCAAGTCGCACGTTGCTTTCTACCACATCGTTTCAAACGAAGTTTTACCATAACATTTCTCCAATTTGGAACCGGTATGGAATTGATTCAATTATGGAATCATGAATAGTCATTGGTTCAGTTGGGACATATACATAGTAATCTAGACTTTATTTCTTCTATATAGATATTTCTTCTATATATAGAAGATTTTTATGAAGAAGTCTTAGCAAGACCCCATCCCATCTTTTATTCTATAAACTATGAATGCAACATTTTTTTTTTATAAAAAAAAAAAAAAAAAAAAAATAACAGAAATATACATAAATAGAAAGATATAAATAAGACGAATAAATGAGCTCTTTGGAAATCTGCATCTTCAAGTGACTCAATAGGATAGATTGACCCATTTCCCACTTCTTTGAGTACTCAAAGATTCAACCCATAAGGAATCATTCAAAATATTTAGAATTGAATTGATAAGGAGTTCCTATTTCGACATCATAATTTGAATAAAGTTTTACAGTAAGGACTACATTTGATCATCATAAGAAAGATAAATCTCCCTTTCTTTTCGAATTGAATCATCAATGATTTCAAATAAAAAAAATAGATAGAACAAGAAATCCATTTTTTTTTTCATTAGATGAATAAAAAAGACTGACGTCAGGGAAGATTTAAGTCCTTATTTTTTCGATTTTGATTTTAGCAATTAGATGAAAGAGTAGGGGGTTTTCATATCTATCAGATCGACTGAACAATTGTCACTATTATAGATATTCTATGTTAAATATTTGAAAGTTTAAAACTTAAGGGATGACAAATCTTTTTCACAAAAATCGAATATTGTCATTGAAATAGAATGATACCCATATATAGGCTAAACATTTCCTCATTTTATATGTATTTTGTTTAACCTGAAGTTCAGTACTATTTCTGTAATTTTGCCATAAAGTAAATGAATAAGATGTATGAATCACCCCTGTCTCAATCGTTACATAAATTTACAATTATTCATTAGAATCAAATATCAAATACACATAAAATCAATGAGATTCAAAGAAAATACATCGGTTACATATGTAACTTGATTGTTTGTTAATGAGATGCGAACAGACACAGATATTTAAATGAATACCGTCCTTTGCTGATTAACTCCTATCTACTCCCCCAATTTTAGGGGGATGATGAGGCATAAATAAAAAGGAGATCCCCTTTTACGGGGGTGCGGACTATCTTGTTTAGGTACAAAGTCAAACAAGTCCAGATTAAGTTGTTATATTTGACCCTAACCCATTAAGAGACTTAACCCTATTGACTGGATTTAATTAGTTCCTCTTGTTTCGAATTCATAGATCTATGAATTCAGAGATCTACAGAAAATTAATAATTGAGCTACCTCATGTAAGGGATAGGGAATAAGAGATAAGGAATATGGGTTCTTTCTTTTGTGATCTATACTCCCATCTTACTTGGATAACAAATGGATTCAGTTACATTTGCGTGTCATTTGAACGTGATTCAATTCAATTTTGGAAAAAAGGATAGAATTCATAGAAAAGAATCATGAAAAATCAGAAAAGAAACAAGAATAACATTCTATCTAATATTAGACCTTTAAACAGAACAGAACGTTGTTCAAAGAAAATAAAAATCTTTATTCTCTTTATTCTAATCGAATGGATATGCTCTGGGACGGAAGGATTCGAACCTCCGAATAGCGGGACCAAAACCCGTTGCCTTACCACTTGGCTACGCCCCATTTATAGTTCTATTTGACACTAATAAAGAATAATATTGGTATTGATTGTTTGTCAATTCCAAACCAAATATCGAGATAATTTATTAGATTGTTCTAGGATTTTGACACATGTAGATATAGAATTCTACTAAATTTATTGATCATTATATATAATTCAATTAAGATATTGTATGAAAGTATGATTTCTTCTATTCTCCTTTGAGAATTGGGGGATTTTTGATTGGGTGGGTTCAAAGAAAAAGAAGGATTTTTTTGTCTACCTTATTTACTTTCTTCATTTTTCCTTATATCAATAACTCAATCAAAATGCAATTATCTGCAAGAACAAAATGTCTGTTATGCTTAATATCTTTAGTTTGATCTGTATTTGTCTTAATTCTGCCCTTTATTCGAGTAGTTTTTTCTTCACCAAATTGCCCGAGGCATATGCTTTTTTGAATCCAATCGTAGATGTTATGCCAGTCATACCTCTGTTCTTTTTTCTCTTAGCCTTTGTTTGGCAAGCTGCGGTAAGTTTTCGATGAGATCTTTAATAGTATCCTAGGAAATTCATGATTTATTCGAGAAAAATTATAACAATTAATAAGATCAGATAAGTCTTACAGTACTAACCCTCGATTCAAAGATTGAAATTCTTGGATAGTCGCGATAAATCCGGCTTACCCCATTTCCTCATTTTTACTTTTTTCCAGTGAAAGACCCTAACCCTATCAGGGTTCCCACAATATCTAATTGTGGGTATGAAAGCAATTTTTGGTAATGAAAGACTCTTATTACAAATGAATTTGATTTGCATTTCTGAAAATTCTTTTCGATTTCTAGAAAAAACTTCATTTCTTGGTGTCAAAATAATATATGTGGTAGAAAAACGGAGGATCTATTCTCTTTTTTCCAAAAAATCATCTTGGAGATTGTGTAATGCTTACTCTTAAACTCTTCGTTTACACAGTAGTGATATTCTTTGTTTCTCTCTTCATCTTTGGATTCTTATCTAATGATCCAGGACGTAATCCCGGACGTGAAGAATAAAAAGGGGTTTTTCGTTTTCCTTGCTTGATTTTTATTTTCAATTTTCTTAGGATTTTATCTATTCCACACGTTTAATTAGGAAAAAATAAAAAGGGTTTGCGAAATTTGAAAAATATCTCAAATAGCAGGGCATCAACGGAAACGGAAAGAGAGGGATTCGAACCCTCGGTACGAATTAACTCGTACAACGGATTAGCAATCCGCCGCTTTAGTCCACTCAGCCATCTCTCCCAATTGAAAAATAGAATTACTATGTTACATTACACATAATGTAAGGGGTCTTACTTTCTTTAGCTTCTATATAGCTATGTACAACTTTTATCAGCAATTCCATTTAGATAAAGGATCTCGAAAGATCCACTATAAAGAAAAAAAAAAAAAATAAAGAAGACCTCTTTACTTTGATTTTGTTCGAAAAGGCCCCTTTTATTCCCATGGCCTGGCCTGGTCAGTCAGTACCTAGCCGGGCCCCCTTTTCTTTTTTCAAAAAATTATAGATAAAATGCTTTATCTGATTTGAAAACAAAAATGCTTGCTTGTTATTATTATTTATTTATATTTCATTTTAATAAATTAATAAAGATTTTTTATTATTTTTTCTTCCTTTGTTCTTTATTCTTATTCCCTTTTACTCCCTTACCTTACTTTCACTGGAATGAAAAAAAAAAAAAAAAACTATGAATTCTTACACAATGTATTTTTATGTTATGATTTCAGTGGTTTTGGCGAGCCGTATCTATCAAGACAAGACTCCTCCAGCAAAAGATAGAATTTCTTAGTTATTTAAATGAACCCCCTTTCCGAATCTCATTAAATTGTAATTTCCCTACGAAAAACATTAACACTCTAATTTTGATGATTCTTTGCTGATCCTATCTTGATTACGCCCAATTCTCCTGTTCGACAAAAGGTCCATTTGTAGACAATAATCCCATTGTAGCGGGTATAGTTTAGTGGTAAAAGTGTGATTCGTTCTATTAACCCCTTTAATAGTTAAAGGGTCTTTCGGTTTGATTCATATTCCGATCAAAAACTTTATTTCTTAAAAGGATTTAATCCTTTACCTCTCA